GTATGCAATGCGCAAAAGATGCCTGTACGGTTGCTCAATTCTATCTTTCTTTTTTTATTATTCTTTATCTCTTCTCCTCACCTCATCATGCGAGATAGAGGAACCATTTGTTATATTATCAGGGTAATGATACATCAACCTGCGAGTTCTTTTTATGAGGCACAAACGGGAGAATTTATCCTGGAAGCAGAAGAACTGCTGAAACTGCGCGAAACCATCACAAGAGTTTATGTACAAAGAACGGGCAAACCCCTATGGGTTGTATCCGAAGATATGGAAAGGGATGTTTTTATGTCAGCAACAGAAGCCCAAGCTCATGGAATTGTTGATCTTGTAGCGATTGAATAAAAAAAAATAGCAGTAAGTTTAAGCAAATCGCCACTTTGCGATTTTCTCTTCTTACTTATTACCGGGTTTAATAATATTCTATTCATCTATTAAATAGAGAAGTAATTCATAATCATCCGGTTAGGATCGATCTAAACCAGCCCATTTATTATGTATACGATTCAACATGCCAACTATTAAACAACTTATTAGAAACACAAGACAGCCAATCAGAAATGTCACGAAATCCCCCGCTCTTGGGGGATGTCCTCAGCGTCGAGGAACATGTACTAGGGTGTATGTGCGACTCGTTCAGATCACCATTGGTAGAAAAAAAAGGGAAAGAAATTTTCCAGTATCAATGATCAGTACTAGTGAATAGTATAAAATGGAAGGAAGAAGGTCGTTCACTATCTATATATCGAAAACTAAAAAAAAAGATCTATTCAATTCTTCTATTGTATATGAAATTTATGGTTTCCGATGAGAAAAAATTCCTCATTGGTAACAAATAGTTATTCATTAAGCGGGGAAATCCTATTTTCAAAGCCGAAATCTTATGCCTATACTCTTGCAAAAACGGACTAAGAGGGTCAGCTACCCCATCCAATTTTCATAATTAAATACCGTTACTGTATAGGTAGATCTCGTTGTGAAAGACCTATTACTAGATAATTCATAGGTAGAGCCGAAGAATGTAAACTGTACAACTTGCTAATAGCATTGATTAAATGAAGTAAGGGACTCCGGTATATATAGAGGACCTCACCGTTTAAGACATAACCATAGAAACGATGGAATCCACTATTTCGTTATTCATTTCTATTTATTACTTTTTTCTGTTTTTTGATACCTAGTATCAATACTCGTTTCGAGGTAAAATGACTATAAAAAAAGAAAAGACAAATCGTGGTCGGGAAGGTTATAGTAGCAAAAGCCATTGGAATTTTTATTTTATACATTGGAAGAATCCGTTTTGTTATTAATAAACTAGGAAAAGGGAAAAGAATAACTGAAAGAAAGGAAATCAATTAGTTATTCATGAAAGTTTCATTTATTCAATGACTAGAATTAGACGAGGATATATAGCTCGGAGACGTAGAACAAAAATTCGTTTATTTGCATCAAGCTTTCGGGGGGCTCGTTCAAGACTTACTCGAACAATTATTCAACAGAAAATAAGATCTTTGGTTTCGTCTCATCGAGATAGAGATAGGAAAAAGATAGATTTTCGTCGTTTGTGGATCACTCGGATAAATGCAGTAATTCGCGGGAATAGAGTATCCTATAGTTATAGTAGATTAATACACAATCTGTACAAGAGACAGTTGCTTCTTAATCGTAAAATACTTGCACAAATAGCTATATTAAATAGGAATTGTCTTTATATGATTTCTAATGAGATCAGATCATAAAATAAAAAAGGAAATTGTAAGGAATTTGTCAGAATATTTTAAATGGAGTTCGCTGGAGAATGAACTCCGGGAAGGTAGAGTAGAAATTAGTATGATAAAGAGAATATGATAAAGTCGTTCAAAATGAAATGAGCGAATATGTCCAATATCCAATAAAAAAAAGATTTCTTCTTCTTCCCCAATTTTTTTCTTACGATTTTTCGAACAAAATATCAATCTGTGTTTGAGTTCGGATTTTTATTTGGGTTCAATTGAGGAGTAAAGTAAGTCTACTTTTTTTTATTTATTTATGGTTCTAAGACCAGTAGCTCCGGCGGTCGACTCGCTTCTTTCAAATTGTTTCTCATTATTAAGAAAAGGTAACAAAGATAAAATACGAGCTTGTTTTATAGCAATAGTAATTAATCGTTGTTGTTTTAAGGTTAATCTATTTACCCGTCTAGATAATATTTTTCCTTGTTCACTAAGAAATCGACTAATTAAACTCATGTTTCTATAATCAATTCGATCCCCCGATTGGATCGGGGGCAAACGCCTACGAAAAGATCGCTTGGATTTAAGAAAGAGTCGCTTGGATTTTTCCATGGTTTGTTTATTCCTTATCCTCAAAATCCTATTTCAATTTGATCCAAAAAGATTTCAAATTCAAAATATAGGATTTGATTTGGCTTTTTTTTAGTTAGTTATATTATGTTAACTAAAATGAAAATATATAGAATAATATGCTATATATAGAATATGTCCTTTTCGTGTTACTTGTAAGAGTGACACACAGGCACTTGATTCGAGTTATTTCTTTATCTCCCCGTGAATCGTATGTTTGTAACAATAGGGACAGAATTTTCTCAATTCCAATCGACTAGGCGTATTGTGTCGATTCTTTTGAGTAATATATCTGGAAACACCCCTTGATTCCTTATTAAGACCGTTTCTAACACAGTTGGTACATTCTAAAATAACCGTTACTCGGACATCTTTACCCTTGGCCATGAACCTCCTTTGCGTTTTTGATTCAACCAATTCTTCTACTTTCTGCGAAAAAAGAAATAAAAAAATAAGAAGTAAAACAACAAACTAATATTTAGGTATATTTTGAATCGAATTCGATTCAATGTACAGTATTTTATTAAAAGATCTTGTATGATCTTCTTGCCCTAGACACATTTCTGTTCTCACAATATTATTTCTAAATGGAATTGGAGAAAACCCGAATTTCGCCGAGGTTGAATCTACTTTTTTATTTCTCTTTCCTCCTTTCTTGATTATACTTCTACTTAATATATTGTATCGAATTCGATTTTTTCTAAAAAAAAAAAGAGGGGGAGGGATTAGTCACAAATCTTTTGATTCTACCTCTAATCTTCTTCACCCCTTTCCATGTCAATAACTAGAATGAAAAAAAAGGGAATGTCAACGCATCCGGAAATAAACGATTGATCTCTATCAAAAGACCTGCTAAAGCCCCAAACCATAGAGTACTTAGTACCGGTGCCACGGAAAGATATGTTTTTAGATCTCGCATTTTAAATCCTCCTTCTTTATTCTTTTTATTTATTGTATTATTTATTGTAATGCCTAATGTTAATACATATATGATCCGATATAATATATATGTAAGTAGTTAAGGACCGCTTGTATTTGTACACGGAATTCCTAATTCCAATTGAAATCTACAATGATTCGGTAGATAAGATTTTTCTTTTCTTAAAACCGAAAAAGACGTCCCTTCCGACTGAGCATTCCCAAAAAATATTCCCTTTTTTAGTTATTTTTTACGATGGGTTTCATATTCATGTGTATATAAGCCTTCTACTATTATTATATGTTACATGAGAATAAAAAAAAGAAATGGCAAGATAACTTGGATATATCAATGGAGAAAATAAGGATTTTGAAAACAAGACAGGGATTCTATAAAATGACACTGTAGACCAATTGAAAGGGATGTAGCGCAGCTTGGTAGCGCGTTTGTTTTGGGTACAAAATGTCACGGGTTCAAATCCTGTCATCCCTACCTATTACTTCTCGTCTGAGCAGTAACGAGGGATTTATTGAAATCGATTAAAATCAGGCATACATAATCTTTTTTTATTATATCATATTCTATATGATAGTCTTATGCATACAAGATGTATTCGGGTTATAAAAAAAATCCTCTTCTTTTTTTTTTAGTTTTAGCTAGTGTGATAATGATAAGAAGATAAGAAAGCGCTCTTAGTTCAGTTCGGTAGAACGTGGGTCTCCAAAACCCGATGTCGTAGGTTCAAATCCTACAGAGCGTGATTCCATTCTTGGTTAGGTTAGTCCCAAAATTACAATTAAATAATTGACCAGTAATCTTAATTTGACCTCCTTTGGATTAAAGAAAAGAGGAGGTCAATTAAAAAAAAAAGATGTTAATTAATTTAATCAAAGATCCAACTGATCACCACGTCTGTATTGTAAATATGCAGTTACAAATAATCCAGCTAAAGTAATAGGAATTAGACCTAAGACAATTCCAAATAGAAAAACTTCAATCATTTCAATTTTTTTGAAAGGGAAAAAGGAGAGGTAATATCTATCCCTACATATTAATCCGCATTGCCCATGAATCTCAATGACCACTAATTGGAAATTGACTCTCTAAGGAAATATAGAGTCTATCAATACCACAGAAAGATTTCTTTTTATGCGTTGTGTTCATTCAATTAATTTCAAATAAGTCGTATCTTGGTCAGACCAATAAAGAGAGCTGAGGTTATAGTTAAAGCTGCTAGTAGAAAACCGAAATAACTAGTTATAGTAAGCATGAAGATGAAGGAGCTAAATGAAATGTGTTCTTTTTATACATATGTTTAGAAAGCACTTCCCTAAATTTCAATATACGAAGATAAGCAAAAATACCAATTCAAATGAAAGAATAAGTTCAATTGATAGTTGTTAATTCATCAATCATTATAGACGGGATTAACAAAAACATAGAGTAAGGGAGGTAGAAAAAGAGATCAATTAATCATTTGTAATGTCTACCTATCCCTTAATTTCGAATCAAGTGATTCATTAGATAATTCTTGAGTAGACTAATATTAAAATAATAAAATAGTAAGAAATTCGAATCCATATAGAACAAAATTTGAAAATCATTTATCTTTTCTTTTGATCTTTTTTTTTAATCGTATCGAATCTATTTTTCGATTTTAGAATAAAGAGTGACCTTATAACAATAACACCTTTTTTTCTTGTCATTTGAGATATTATGTGAATGAATCTACTCCT